TCTATTTTGATAGAGTATAGACATTGTTTGATATAGTATAGACATCTATTAGATACGGATAACTCGGACATGCTTGGATATTTAACTAATAGTTATTTTGAACTTAACTAATCTACATTAACTTAAGTTAGTTACAGTTTTCTTTTATAAGAAGTCCAAAATTATATAAAAATGGAGATATAGACGATTGTCAAGGTCAATAATTAGATAGTTGTCAAAAAACTAGTCAAAAAATAAATCAAACAATCATCATTCCTATTTCCAATTATGTAAATATATTTCATTTAAATTGGATTTTGATTTTTTTTAGTTTATTTGATTAAACCATTTATGAAACTATTTGTATTAAACTATTTTTTGTATTTAAAAGTATTCAAGAAAAAATAAATAAAAAAAGACATGAAAGATCCCTTAACTTTCCGGGGGGACTAATCTTTCTACCAAAAAAATATTCAACAAATTTCTTTGGATTTCTTTATTTATTAGATTTCATTTATTTTTTAGATTAAAATCATTAAATCAAAAAATCATTTAAATCATATATTAGTCGCCTTTTTCAAGTTTTTTCAAGACACATCTTATCCCAATGGAATTCTCTTCTCCCTTTTTTTTGCTATGGGCTTGGGCCCTGACGTGGGATGGAAGGATTCGAACCTACGTCAGGGCCCAACTTTCTTATCTAAGAAATATAGACCACTAACAGGAAGACCTTGGTCGGTCTATTGATTTTTATTGGAAGCGTAAAAAAGATCTTTTTTACGAACAGGAATACTAAAATCCGATGCATTTTTTGCAAAATCAAATTAAGAATGAGGAAATTAGCAAAAAAAGACGTCGCTATGTGAATAGTACAATGAATACAATCAAACAGACGTACTATAAAAGGACGATAAGTACGGTTGTCAAAATTGATCCAAAATACAGTCAAAAGTGAATAGAACCACAAACGCATTGTTTGTTTGGTCATTAAACCATAGTAATAAAAGAATTCCCTTATCTCAAATATCAAAATCCAAAAAAATAGACGCCCCCATCTCTTTAATATAAAGAGATTCTCTTGTAATCTGGGTTTGTCCAACGGAAAGAGGGCCTTGATGATTCTTTTTGATATTTGAAATCCAAATCGAAGATCTTTTGTGCGGCACTGAAGTACAAAAACGGTATCTTCCATAAAAGAACTATGCACTAGAATGATTTCTTGACAGTAAAATTTCATTGTTGGGTTGTCCTTTGACTATTAAAAATTGAGTTTAATGAATCGATAGAATAACTCGGTTACAGCGTAATGATCATACGTCTGTAATGCATTGTATGTCCCATAATAGGTCCCATTCTTCTACCCTTTCTGGGTAGAAGAATGGGACCTATTCAACGCTATTATCTTGACACCAAAGAAGAGTTCGACCCAATGCTTTATTTCTGTCCTACTTGATCCTGATTCCACATTAGAAGTATATTGATTCGAATAACCGAAGACCTTTTTCTGTGAATAGATTAGTATTAGTTTCTTTTATTTATTGGGATCACCATAAGCTTTGGTTTCTGGTCCTGTGTCCATAATGGAAACAATCGGTTCCTGCTATGGCATCAATAATGCCATAAGCTTTGGCATCCGTTGCTGAAAAAAGGACCGCTCTTTCCATGTCCGCGGATACAACCTTGTATGGTTGGCCTGTTCTTTCCACATAAACTTTAGCGATGGTGGCGCGAAGTTTTGCCATTTCCTCTACTTCAAGTGCAACCTCTTCTTCTTTTCCCCAAAAAAAATCGGATTCAGGCTGGTGAATAATAACTCTGGCATGAGGGTATGCTACGCGCTTTGGAATTTCTCCTCCGACCACGACGAAAGATCCCATTGACGCGGCTATTCCCAGGCATGCTGTATCCACCTCGGCTTCTAAACATTGCATGGTATCAAAAATGGATATTCCAGCAAATACAGATCCACCAGTTGAATTTATAAACATCCATATCTCATAATATGGATCATCTATACTGAGATATAGTAAGAGAGCTATAAGCTGATTTGCGACCAGGTAGGAAATCGCTTCACTTAAAAAAACCCCTCTTTTTCGAAATAAGAATGTGTACAAATTTACCCAACCCCTTACGGTTCTGTTGTCCCCATACCCAGGAATCCTATATTCACAGGGGACTTTTGGTACTCCGATTGGCATATTTTTTTTTCCCCCACTATTTTAGTGATTATTATTATTTTGCTATTCGAATAATTATAATCAATTCAGAGTCATTTGTCAAGAGTTCCCTAATCCCCCACGTCTTTGATCTATGCTAAGATTTTGTGGGACTTCTACCGGATACATTTTTTCCTTAATAGAGGAATAGAATGTATTAGGGCTATACGGACTCGAACCGTAGACCTTCTCGGTAAAACAGATAAAACTGATTATTATCGAAATGATTCGAGCTGTTTCAAAGACCCAACATGCAACAAGATGCATGTTGGGTCTTTGAAACAGCTCGAACCGTAGACCTCTTTATTATTTTTTTCGTAGACCTCTTTATTATTTTTTTCGTAGACCTCTTTATTATTTTTTTCGTAGACCTCTTTATTATTTTTTTCGTAGACCTCTTTATTATTTTTTTCAAGGTGCTGCTAAATAGAGGGATCTTATCAACGTCCAAGAATGATCAATCGTAGACCTCTTTATTATTTTTTTATAGATTTAGAATAATTATAATCAATTCAGAGTCATTTGTCAAGAGTTCCCTAATCCCCCACGTCTTTGATCTATTTATTTACTGTTAACAGATTGGTATTGCTTAGAAAAGGGATTCTATCTATAATCCAAGGAAGTAAGGGGTCTTCCTTTGTGATATGGTGATAAATTACCTACTTAACTCAGTGGTTAGAGTATTGCTTTCATACGGCGGGAGTCATTGGTTCAAATCCAATAGTAGGTAGAATCGACTAGATACCGGAGTCAATCCAAAGGTATCTTAAAAGTTTTTCCACCCATCTTCTTTTTTTCTTTAGTACCAGATTGGGCTTGATTGTTTTCAATTGGCAGAATCTAAAATACGGAACTTCTAAAAAACCTCTTTGGATTTTTTTTTATGTATTAACTTGACTATTGACTAGTAGGAAATAGCATTGACAGCCTCTACTCTTGTCCTAGCTCGTCTGAGAGCTAGATTTGCTTCAATTACTTGTCTCTTACCCTCAGCTCTACTCAAGTTAGCTTCAGCTATTTCAAGAGTTTGTTGAGCTTCTTGTGGATCTATGTCAGTACTCAGCTCCCCAGCATTTCCTAAAATGGTGATCTCATTATTACCTATTCGAGCAAAACCGCCCATCAGAGCCACCCTTAACCATTGGTCATTGAGGCGTATTCTCAAAAGACCTATATCTACAGCCGTGACAATAGGAGCGTGGTTTGGTAATACGCCAATTTGGCCACTATTAGTAGAAAAAATGATTTCTTGTACTTCGGAATCCCAAATAATTCGATTAGGAGTTAGTACACAAAGATTTAAGGTCATTTCTTCAATTAGTTCTCCCCTTCTAAGTTCATAGCTTTCGCGCTAGCTTCCTCAATGTTACCCACTAAATAAAAGGCCTGTTCGGGTAGGCCGTCTAATTCTCCGGAAAGGATCAGTTGAAACCCCCTAATGGTTTCTGCAAGACCAACATATTTTCCTGGGGAACCAGTAAAAACTTCTGCCACGAAGAAGGGTTGTGATAAGAAACGCTCAATTTTTCGTGCTCTTGCTACAGTTAAACGATCCTCCTCTGATAATTCATCCAACCCAAGAATAGCTATAATGTCCTGAAGCTCCTTGTAACGTTGTAAAGTTTGCTTAACTCTTTGGGCAGTTTCGTAATGCTCGTTACCAACGATCCGAGGTTGTAACATAGTTGACGTTGAATCTAAAGGGTCTACTGCTGGATAAATACCTTTTGCAGCTAACCCTCTGGATAGTACGGTAGTAGCATCTAAATGTGCAAATGTCGTGGCAGGAGCCGGGTCGGTCAAATCATCTGCAGGTACATAAACCGCTTGGATCGAGGTTATAGACCCCCCTTTGGTAGAAGTAATTCTTTCTTGCAAAGAACCCATTTCTGTACTAAGGGTAGGTTGATAACCCACTGCGGAAGGCATTCTCCCTAATAAGGCGGATACTTCTGATCCCGCTTGGACAAAACGAAAGATATTGTCAATGAATAGAAGCACATTTAGTTTATTAACATCCCGGAAATATTCTGCCATAGTTAGGGCAGTCAAACCAACTCTCATACGAGCTCCCGGCGGTTCATTCATTTGACCATAGACTAGAGCTACTTTAGATTCCGCAAGATTTTTTTCATTAATCACTCCGGACTCTTTCATTTCTATGTAAAGATCATTTCCTTCACGAGTACGTTCCCCCACTCCACCAAATACAGATACGCCCCCATGAGCTTTGGCAATGTTGTTGATCAACTCCATGATGAGTACTGTTTTACCTACTCCAGCCCCCCCAAATAGTCCGATTTTTCCTCCACGGCGATAAGGAGCTAAAAGATCCACCACTTTAATACCTGTTTCAAAGATTGATAGTTTCGTATCTAACTCTATAAAGGCAGGTGCGGATCTATGAATAGGGGATGTTGTACTAGTATCTACAGGACCCAAATCATCCACAGGCTTTCCAAGAACGTTGAAAATTCGTCCGAGAGTAGCTCCGCCGACTGGAACATTTAGAGGAGCTCCCGTGTCAATCACTTCCATTCCTCTCATCAGCCCATCTGTAGCACTCATAGCTACAGCTCTAACTCGATTATTTCCTAATAATTGTTGTACTTCACAAGTCACATTAATTTGCTGATCAACAAGGTCTCGACCCTGAACTACCAAAGCGTTATAAATTTTAGGCAGTTTACCGGGGGGGAAAACTACATCCAACACGGGTCCTATAATTTGAGCGATACGCCCTATGTTTTTTTCTTCAATTGTGGAAACCACAGGACTCGAACTAGAAGTAGTAGGATTTATTCTCATAATAGGATTTATTCTCATAATTAGAATCTCAATTTGGGTTTTTTGCATAATGCCAAAAAAAAATCAATATCCGATAGCAAGTTAATCAGTTAATTTAATAAGTCAATAAGAGGGAAATGGGAGATAGCACTTGATTTAGTTGGTACCCCCAAGCAAATTGGATTCCATCGTTTATTCATTCAATGAGTCAATTTGTAAATTCAGCCAACCCTTTGTTTTCATATCGATTTCTATCTTTATACCCATTCGTCGATGAATTATGCCTATTCGTCCATCTAGAATTTACATATACACCATATATTACTGTCAAGAGGGAATTTTCTCTTAGGTATTTCTATTTCAAATAAGCAAGAGAAATAGATTATTTAATCGAAGAAGGAAACCAATTCAAAACTTGCAAAATAAGAACTAGGACTGGATCGGGTTGCGCTATATATATCAAGAAGTATATAATGATGATGTATTGGGGGAATCAAATACATGGTTTAATAACAAAGCATTTGAACTTAATACATTACCAATGAGTTGATAATATGAATATCTTTTTGAAAGATTTTTGTAAAAGGTTTAATTTACGCCTAATCAATATCGAGTAGACCTTGTTGTTGTGAGAATTCTTAATTCATGAGGTTTAGGGAGGGACTTATGTCACCACAAACAGAAACTCAAGCAGGTGTTGGATTTAAAGCTGGTGTTAAAGATTACAAATTGACTTATTATACTCCTGACTACGAAACCAAGGATACTGATATTTTGGCAGCATTCCGAGTAACTCCTCAACCTGGAGTTCCCCCTGAAGAAGCAGGGGCTGCGGTAGCTGCCGAATCTTCTACTGGTACATGGACAACTGTTTGGACTGATGGACTTACCAGTCTTGATCGTTACAAGGGGCGGTGCTATCACATCGAGCCTGTTGTTGGGGAGGAAAATCAATATATTGCTTATGTAGCTTATCCTTTAGATCTTTTTGAAGAGGGTTCTGTTACTAACATGTTTACTTCCATTGTGGGTAATGTATTTGGTTTCAAAGCCCTACGAGCTCTACGTTTGGAGGATCTGCGAATTCCCCCTGCTTATTCAAAAACTTTCCAAGGACCGCCTCACGGCATCCAAGTTGAAAGAGATAAGCTGAACAAGTATGGGCGTCCTCTATTGGGATGTACTATTAAACCAAAGTTGGGATTATCCGCAAAGAATTATGGTAGAGCGGTTTATGAATGTCTACGTGGTGGACTTGATTTTACCAAAGATGATGAAAACGTGAACTCACAACCATTTATGCGTTGGAGAGACCGTTTCTTATTTTGTGCCGAAGCCATTTATAAAGCACAGGCTGAAACAGGAGAAATCAAAGGACATTACTTGAATGCTACTGCGGGTACATGTGAAGAAATGATAAAAAGGGCCGTATTTGCCAGAGAATTGGGAGTTCCCATCGTAATGCATGACTACTTAACGGGAGGATTCACTGCAAATACTAGTTTGGCTCATTATTGCCGCGACAATGGCCTACTTCTTCACATCCACCGGGCAATGCATGCAGTTATTGATAGACAGAAAAATCATGGTATGCATTTTCGTGTACTAGCTAAAGCATTACGTATGTCTGGCGGAGATCATATTCACGCCGGTACAGTAGTAGGTAAACTGGAAGGAGAACGTGAGATGACTTTGGGTTTTGTTGATCTATTACGTGATGATTATATTGAAAAAGATCGCAGTCGCGGTATCTTTTTCACTCAAGATTGGGTCTCTATGCCAGGCGTTATACCGGTGGCTTCGGGAGGTATTCATGTTTGGCATATGCCTGCTCTGACCGAAATCTTTGGAGATGATTCCGTACTACAGTTTGGTGGAGGAACTTTAGGACACCCTTGGGGAAATGCACCTGGTGCAGTAGCTAATCGGGCGGCTTTAGAAGCGTGTGTACAAGCTCGTAATGAAGGACGCGACCTTGCTCGCGAAGGTAATGAAATTATCCGTCAAGCGGGCAAATGGAGCCCGGAGCTAGCCGCAGCTTGTGAAGTATGGAAGGCAATCAAATTTGAATTCGAACCGGTAGATAAGCTAGATAAACAAGGGAAATAGAAAGGTAAGAAATAAGCGTGCAAAATTCAGTAATTCTTCTTTGTTCTCCTAATTGATTGCAATTAAACTCGGCCCAATCTTTTCCTAAAAAAGGATTGAGCCGAAGAAAAAAAAGAATGAACATCCTATCGATTTGCATATATCTTTCGTATGTATACGCCTTCTAATCATATATCCAAGTATATGCAAGTTCTAAATACATCGAAGACTCAATAAGTATCCATAGTTCATCCTATGGATACTTAGGGTTGGTGGTGGGGATCCTTTTCTATTTCCTAGTTTCAAGCCTTAGGACTAAGCTAAAGTAAGAGCTCCCTCTAATCTACTCATCTTTTATATTGTTTTTTCCTTCCATTTTGCATTCTAATTTGATTAGACGATAAAGGTTATTAGGAGAATGAATCATTTATTAGATTAGAAAGGCAAAAAATTGGGAAATAAAGAATTTTGCGCATACATAACATATAAGAAAGAGAATATAATAAAGAAGAAAATAAGGATTTTTCTCAATCGTGATTTTCCGCGATAGGACACGGAATAAATTTCCTATTTTGAACTGGGAGAGATGGCTGAGTGGGCTAAAGCGGCGGATTGCTAATCCGTTGTACGACTTATTTGTACCGAGGGTTCGAATCCCTCTCTTTCCGATCCCTTTCATTATTTGGGACTTGCAAATTGGAAGGGATTTTGATACCTTGATTTCATCATAGGGAAATGTATGAAACAAATAAGATTTAAAAGAATAGAAAGAAAAAAAAAAAAGAAAAATCTTTTTTATTCCTCACGTCCAGGATTACGTCCTGGATCATTAGATAAGAATCCGAAGATAAAGAGGGAAACAAAGAATATTACTACTGTGTAAACAAAAAGTTTGAGAGTAAGCATTATACAATCTCCAAGATCTTTTTTTTTAGGGAATAGATTACAAAGGGAATAGATTACCTATTTGGATTTTTGACTTAACACATCCACAATTTTTTGAGACAAAAAATGAAGTCTTTTCTTGAGAATTTCTTGTCATATCAATAATTAGGTATTGTAGGTACCCTATGCTACGTGCTCAATGGAAGGTCAGAACGGGTAAAAGTTAATCAAAATTCTTCGCTGCAGTTAATCATTCAATATACTCCAAGAATTGGGTTTTGGAATCGAGGGTTCATAATATCAGACTTATCTCATCTTATCCATTTCTTGAATCTTTATTCGAATGAATACATCATCAATTTAGCTTTAGCAGAGTATTAAAGATTTCATCGAAAACTTACAGCAGCTTGCCAAACAAAGGCTAATAGAAAAAAGAGTACAGGTATGACAGGCATAACATCCACGATTGGATTGAAAATGGCATAAGCTTCGGGCAATTTGACGAAGAGAAAACTACTCGGATAAAGGACAGAATTAAGACAGATAGAGATTAAACTAAAGATATTAAGCATAAGAAGCATTTCGTTCTTGTAGATTAGATAATTTTTTGATTCAGTTATGGAAAAATCAAAAAGGCGGATTTTCCCATTTTTCTTTTGACTTTCCCAAATTAAGAATACCCCCTGTATTTTCATTCTCAAAAAGAAATGGAAGGATTTCCACTTTCATACAATATCTTAATAAAATTCCATGTAATGATCAATGCATTTTTTGATTCTATATTATCTGCAGTTGTAGCATCCTAGCAACAAGGGATCACGTATATCTTTTTTTTATGGAATTGGGATAAAATGGATCTTGACAAAAAGCGTAATGTAATGCAAAATAAATGCGAGTAACCTTAATAAATCGAGTAACCCTTTATGTTTTAATAAATCGAGTAACCCTTTATGTTTTAATAAATCGAGTAACCCTTTATGTTTTAATAAATCGAGTAACCCTTTATGTAATGCATTAATAAACGCGAGAACCTTGGGACGTTCCGTCCTCGAACCCTTTTTTTTGTTCGCTCCTCTAACGGAGACGCCTCCTAACTCCAAAACATAAGGGAGTTTCGCAGGTTCTCCCCTCTCTACCCTTGGAGAGGGTGGGATGTGGCCAAGTGGTAAGGCAGCGGGTTTTGGTCCCGAGATTCGTAGGTTCGAATCCTTCCATCCCAGGTCAGGGCCCAAGCCCATAGCAAAAAAAAGGGGGAAGAGAATTCCATTGGGATAAGATGCCTCTTGAAAAAACTTGAAAAAGGCAACTAATATATGATTTAAATGATTTTTTGATTTAATGATTTTTATCTAAAAAATAAATGCAATCTAATAAAAAATAAATGAAATCTAATAAATAAAGAAATCCAAAGAAATTTGTTGAATATTTTTTTGGTAGAAAGATTAGTCCCCCGGGAAAGTTAAGGGATCTTTCATGTCTTTTTTTTTTTTATTTTTTCTTGAATACTTTTAAATACAAAAAATATAAATACAAAAAATAGTTTAATACAAATAGTTTCATAAATGGTTTAATCAAATTAAACTAAAAAAAATCAAAATCCAATTTAAATGAAATATATTTACATAATTGGAAATAGGAATGATGATTGTTTGATTTATTTTTTGACTAGTTTTTTGACAACTATCTAATTATTGACCTTGACAATCGTCTATATCTCCATTTTTATATAATTTTGGACTTCTTATAAAAGAAAACTGTAACTAACTTAAGTTAATGTAGATTAGTTAAGTTCAAAATAACTATTAGTTAAATATCCAAGCATGTCCGAGTTATCCGTATCTAATAGATGTCTATACTATATCAAACAATGTCTATACTCTATCAAAATAGATCAAAGACGTGGGGGATTAGGGAACCCTTGACAAAAGACTCTTTCTAAGGTAAGATAAGATCCCTTTTAGAAGGGTTATAGCTCAGTTAGGTAGAGCACCTCGTTTACACGTGCGCCAATGCTTTTCAAGGGAGCTTATTATGCAATGAAGATAATTGATCTTATTGCAAAATCAATGTCTTACTCCATAGATTCGAGAGAACAAGAGGACAATAGCCTGACGTTCGGTTTGATTCGGGTGCCAATTCTGGTGCCTAATCAAAAAGAACTCCTTATTGATTTGATAGTTGATAAGGTAAATACTCATTCAATGCTAGGCATAATGAGTCTAAGGGCCTCAGAAAAACCTCTTTTCGTTCTATGAACTTTAAGGTGTATGAAGTTTCATATGCAAGCAGCGGAACGATAGAGACTCCATTTAAAACTTAAGGTTGATTTAAGCCAAAG